AGAACTCATTTAACCTTTCCTTTGGAATATGTATTATGTATAAAGTATATTCCTTTTGAACGGATGGATCCACTCAAAATTAATCAAATTTTATATAAAAAAGGTGTGGGCCTATGCCAGGAACCAGATTTGAACTGGTGACACGAGGATTTTCAGTCCTCTGCTCTACCAACTGAGCTATCCCGACCATTACCGAAGTATCATCCTCATTTTACTAGCTGCCTTAGGTCTATGTCAATTAAAAGAAACTAAAAAGTAGGAAATTAAAAAAGTTTTGGACCGGTAATTTTTTGGATCTTCTTGTATTGTTGAATAGCTAAAAAAAACAAGGTAAGGTGTCAAACAGACTTTTTGGGGAGTACAGTTGGGGATAGAGGGACTTGAACCCTCACGATTTTAAAAGTCAACGGATTTTCATCTTACTATAAATTTCATTGGTGTCAGTATTGACATGTAGAATAGGACTCTATCTTTATTCTCGTGTTATTAATAAGTTCCACCAAAGATCTATCAGACTATGAAGTGAATCATTTGATCAATGAATATTCGATTTTGTCTTCAACTTCGAATTTATTCACAACATTTCTATTTCTTAAATAGAAAAAAAAAGAAATAGAGATTCAGGTCGTCGTTTTTGAGATCATTTTGTGTTACCTATCTTTATGCAATATAGGTTTTTCTCCTTCATCCTTTTTTATTTGAAGTTTCGATCGAAGGATTCCTTTATCAACACAAGGTAGTGAACTCCATTTGTTAGAACAGCTTCCATTGAGTCTCTGCACCTATCCCTTTTTTCTCGTTTTCTAAACTCGGGTTTGTTCGCGTAAACCGAGATTTGGCTCAGGATTGCCCGTTGTTAATTCCAGGGTTTCTCTGAATTTGAAAGTTATCACTTAGTAGGTTTCCATACTAAGGCTCAATCCAATTAAGTCCGTAGCGTCTACCAATTTCGCCATATCCCCCCTTTTGCTTTGAAATTAGGATCTCATTATGATGTCTTTCCACTTTTTCTTATGTCGAAACCCAGGAATTCATTACATATAGATACTTATTTGATTTCTTTGGTATCTTCTTTCATTTTTTTTTTAGCCACATCCATATTGATTTAGTCTACTCAACAAAGATTCTATCATTTTTGTATTTGCAATTCAATATGGTTATATATTACATAACATATATATGTTCTTCCCTTTCTCATCTTTGTCTTTAATTTCAATAAATAGTCGAACGGTCGATTCTTTTTTTTTTCACTTCCACGAAACTAAATTTATGATTAGTATTGAAACTTAGAATGTAATGGAAAAAGATTCTAAGTCTACTTCGTAGATTTCAAATTCGAATAATTCTCAAAAATTCTATCCGAAGATTAATTTCGAATATTAATTATTCGAATTCGAATATTCGAAATAAAAAAGAAAATAAAAAAAAAATAATAATAGCATGAGGTTAGAACAAAAAAAACAAGAATTTAAAATAAGATGTCATTTAACTAAAAAAAAAGATTTCTGAGCTAATTAAGATTTTTTTATTTATAAACTAATGAAATCAAAATTATAAAGTAGATATATTGCTATATTCTATTAATTAATTAATTAAGTAATTAATTAAGGTTTTGTTTTATTTTTTTAATAAGAGTCACTATTTATTTGAGCTATATTCTGTTCTAGAATATATAGAATATGTATGATTTGTTCTATATAGATAAGGATGAATAGAATAGTTAATTGATACGATCTAGTAGTTTAGTGAATTTGTATGCATGCGATATTTCTGTTATTTGAGCCCGCTTAGCTCAGAGGTTAGAGCATCGCATTTGTAATGCGATGGTCATCGGTTCGATTCCGATAGCCGGCTTTTCCATATTTTTTAGTTTTTTTTTTTACATGATTTTTAATGTACTTTCAAAATAAAAGAAGGTTGAAAAAACTGCTTTCACCTTTTTCCAAGAGTTACGACTCTATTTATATTATGTCATAATTTATATTATGTCATATAAACTTCCATCTAGGAATATATATCTTGGGTAAAAAGGTTAGATCTTTGCAAAATAAATCAAGAAAAAAAGGAAAATTTATTTTTATTTATATATATACAATAAAAATAATCTGTATATTGAGAGAATATATCTACTTACTCTTTCTATTCCAATAGTTTATTTTAGTGGATTTCACTTCATTTATCATTATCATTTAGTTCAGTTTTAATTTTGTTTCGTTTTTAAAAATTTCAATAAAAAAAGGAGTCTTTATGTCACGTTACCGAGGGCCTCGTTTTAAAAAAATACGCCGTCTGGGGGCTTTACCGGGACTAACTAGTAAAAGGCCTAGGGCAGGGAGCGATCTTAGAAATCAATCACGCTCCGGAAAAAAATCTCAATATCGTATTCGTTTAGAAGAAAAACAAAAATTGCGTTTTCATTATGGTCTTACAGAACGCCAATTACTTAAATATGTTCGTATCGCCGGAAAAGCCAAGGGGTCAACAGGTCAAGTTTTACTACAATTACTTGAAATGCGTTTGGATAACATCCTTTTTCGATTGGGTATGGCTTTGACTATTCCTCAAGCGCGCCAATTAGTTAACCATGGACATATTTTAGTTAATGGTCGTATAGTAGATATACCAAGTTATCGCTGCAAACCACGAGATATTATTACAGTGAAGGATGAACAAAACTCTAGAACTTTGGTTCAAAATCTTCTTGATTCATCTGCCCCCGAGGAATTGCCAAAACATCTGACTCTTCACACATTCCAATATGAAGGGTTAGTCAATCAAATAATAGATAGGAAATGCGTCGGTTTGAAAATAAATGAATTGCTTGTCGTAGAATATTATTCTCGACAGACTTAATAACCCTAACTTAAGTAAAAAAAAGAACTAAAAACAAGAGTTCGGACAACTCCCCCTTGCCCTCTTTTTGATTAAAAGTAAAAAGGCACAAGGTAAAGGATTTTTTCTGGGAATCTTTTTCCCATTCATGTATCATAGATTAGTAGGGAAATTTGGATCCCTTATTTGCTTTTCCCAGCATTTTCCATATCAAAGAAATTAGGAATAGAGAATCGATTTCAAAATCAAAGCAAACTAAATTTTAGATCTATTTTTTTTTAGTTGATTTCATACATTGTGGTCAATCACATAAGATTGGTGAATTAGTTGAAAGTACGGAAAGAGAGGGATTCGAACCCTCGGTAAACAAAAGTCTACATAACAGTTCCAACGTTACGCCTTCAACCACTCGGCCATCTCTCCTACGTCAGAATTATGACTGAGTACCTGGGTGAATAGCGAGTTATTCATAGTTTGTTAGATTATGGTTAATAGATACCTTTTTTGACCGGAAAAATTGGAAGTCGATAGAAGGTTTTTTTATTTTAATGAGTCCGCTTTTATGTTAGTTCGTACTATACAATTCCTTTGTTTGTGAGATACTTTTCTCACAAAAGAAAAGGGAAAGGAAATAAAAAGAGTTATAGAATGGATAACTACCTATGCCAAGATCACGTATAAATGGAAATTTTATTGATAAAACCTTTTCAATTGTAGCCAATATCTTATTACGAGTCATTCCGACAACTTCCGGAGAAAAAGAGGCATTTACTTATTACAGAGATGGTGCGATTTGATTATCATTATTTTTTTAATTTCTCGCCGATTTCGAATAGAAAGAAAAACAAGTATTGAAAAAAAAAGATCTACGCTTTTGAAGGTGAAGTTTATAATATAAAAAAAGCAATCCCTTCTGTCATGTATCCACGATTAATGCAGCCTTAGATGCTTCAATTGTGAATTTGAGAGTATTGAGCAAAAGGTTTTGACCTATGGATTCCCGTATTACAAATAAATCCTACTACACTAATACAATATACGAATAGGAGGCATAGGGGAAGAAGCACTACGCCGAGAAATCAACAACACGAAAACTTTCTTCAAAATTATGCCTTTTCTTTCTTCTTCTTCTTTGGGATTGGGACTAATTAAAATGGTTGGAACAATAAACATCCATCTCGTTTGTATTTTGGATACCCGTATAACCATTGAAGACTGTTGAAATGACTAATTCCTGGAAATTTAGGGGCGTTCAGAACAAAGAAATTTTGAGAGTTTCCTTTTTTATTTTTATCTAGTATGAACACACTTGGTAGTAAGAAAAGATCTTTTGCAAGAAGGTTGGCTAGGGATTTCTTATAAAAACATTAGCCCCACTTAGTTCATAATGACATCAAATTTTTCCATATATTATTTTCATTATGCACCTAAAGGAGGAGCCGTATGAGATGAAAATCTCACATACGGTTCTGAAACGGAGAATTCTTTCAATCGAATGACGACCGTAACGGATGTCGGCTCAATCTGAAGGAAATTATGCGGAAGCATTACAGAATTATTATGAAGCTATGCGACTAGAAATTGATCCCTATGATCGAAGTAATATACTCTATAATATAGGCCTTATCCACACAAGTAATGGGGAACATACCAAAGCTAGAGAATATTATTTTCGGGCATTAGAACGAAACCCATTTTTACCACAAGCTTTTAATAATATGGCTGTGATCTGTCATTACGTGCGCCTATCTCCACTATAGAAAAAAAAGAACGAACAGCTAGTCAATCAACTACTAGAAACACAAAAAAAGGCTTTCTACATAAACATCGTCCAAAACGATTTTTTTATCAGCTGTAGCAAATAACTAAACTTCAGAGATCGAAATATGAAGTGAAGACTAGATATGCCTAAATACTTTCTTCTATGGATAAAAAAAGATTGAATTGATAGAGGAAGCACCGTAAAGATCAATTGGAAAGGTTTTGGACCGAGATACAACAAGAGCTGTTTTATTTATATCATAATATGAGATAAATCCTTAGGAATCTACTTATGTAATAGAGTGGATCCCCTAAGATATTGAGCAGCGGTGTAGCATCAGATCCTAAAGACAGTAAGTCTTTTTCTTTATTTATGAAGTATGAAGAAAAGTCTTTTTCAAAGATTC